TTTAGGAACCATATGAATAATGGAGAAACTCCATGAAAGGAACATTAATGATTCATATAAATCACTTAACGGGAAATGTCTCGAATAAATCCAACGAGTAACTAATAATCCTGTTATACAGAAAAAAGTGGCTATCATGCCTTTTTCTGACGGATCACATAGTCCTACGATTTCATGGACTAATAAAGTCACCAAATAAATCGTAATGACAATTGAAATGATCGAAAAAGAGATGTGAGTGAATATATGTTCTAAAGTCGCAAATATCATAAAAAAAAAAATCATTAAAAAAAAAGAGGGGTCCCTCAATTACGGAATGTAAATTCCGAATGAAATTCATTATAGGATCTAATGTGTCCTTTTTAGAGGATGCCGCCACTCGGACTCGAACCGAGATGCTCTAGCACTGCTTCCTAAGAGCAGCGTGTCTACCGATTTCACCATGGCGGCTTGATCGAAATAATAATAGCCCATATGATGTTCAATCGTCGAGATTGAAAGATTCAATGCAATATATTTTAGGAAACGTTAGAATCGATGAATAAAGACTCGTTCAAATGAATATTTGAACTTCAATAATCCCCCCGTATGGTGTCATTTTTAACAACAGGCTTTCACGTAGTATAAGTTCTTCTGGAACAGTTGGAACTAGATGGTTATGTCCTCAGTTGAGGTCTAGAACTAAGAATTGTCCCTTTTTTATATCATTTTTTGATGATTCATTTCTCATTTATCTGATTTCATGGATCGGAAATGAAAAAAGATTCATTTTTCACTGAACAAAAGAAAATAAATAGGATTTTTTATGTATCACAATTGGATAACTACATCCAAGGGATTTCTATAAATATTTAGATAGTTTGGTATCAAAACTGTATTAATGGTTGGGATCCTCATTGTATACATAATTCGTGTGAGGATTTACCGAACCAATTAGGTATTGGGCTGCACATAAAACAAAAGAGTTTCAATCTCTATTGGAATTCTACGCTATGTACTTTACTTATAAATAAAGTATATTCTATCTAAAATAGATTGATCGATCCTACGGTCCAAACATAGGATCTATTTTGGATTAAGGAAGATTGAATTATTCTTCGTACATAAATATCGACCAAAAGGGGATCCGGGGAGTTTTTATTGATTGGGTCGAAACAAGAGGGAATCTATGTAGTGATTCGGAGAGTTACAAAGCAAAGTCTTAAAATATATATTTCAATCAATTAGTTTGAAGGATCCATTCATTTTTACTACTGTCGTTCATACTTGTTTCAGATCTTCCAAAAATCTTAATGATGTATAACTATTGTAGATACATAATCGAATAAACTTCTTCCTAAAAAAAGAAACTTCTTCCTAAAAAAAAATATTTTTTTTTTTGGGGGGGGGGAAATAACAACCCTCATCTCACAAATTATCAAAATCTACTATAATGAAAAGTGAAACCTTGTATTTTGTGTTTAACTATTTCTTTTTTGTTGTTGTTTGAAAAACAACAACAAAAAAGAAATAGTACCGTTCTTAGAACCCAATAGACAGAATAATTCTTATTCTACATACCACAACAGCCGGTTCAGTTCTATCTCATATAGATGAGTTCAAAACATTAGTTAATGTGAATTATTCATCTTATAAATCATCCAATTCATCGAGTCATGTCGATTCAGATTATTCCAAGGCTTTATTACTTGTTTGTCGCACAAAAAAACTTTTTGAATGCCCGGTAGAAATAGATTTAGCTAAAGATAAAGCTTTTACCGCCGCCCAATATCCCTTTTTCTTCCAAATATTTCTACGAATACGCTTTTTTGAGATAGAAGTACGTTTCTTTGGAACCGCCATTTTAAAATAAAGAAGTTACTTTTATAGTTGGATGTGAAAGACATGTATTGTTCAAAATGGATCGTTCTTGCTATTCATTATCTATATTTATTCCATAGCGGATACTTCCTTCATAACATACAAAAATATAGATACGTGTGCATCACATAGAGTACACTAGGGATAAAAAAAAGAAATAGAAAAAAGAAAAACGATGTGATTTTCAAAGGAATTTTTTTTTTGTTCCACATCTCTATTACATACAATGCCCGAAGAAAGAAGAATTCGTACTAATTTGTACCTTCATATCTTCATTCCGATCTATGTCTATGAGGTCCGCTACCATAGAAATCGAACCGGTTGTTGTTGATAAGAATCAAAAAGGGTTCCAATTCATATCTCAATCTCAGTCTATTTATATCTCGTTGTCTTACATTGAATAAATCGAAAAGCTTAAGAATCCTTACCTAATTTAAGAAAAGAATAATTTTAAATTTTTCGATTAATTGACCAAGCTCGAGGATAGAGTACTCATAATTTAAATGAAAATGAGATTGGTAGTTAATCTGTTAAACGATACATTACTTGAGAAAGGTAATTTTAGTAATCTCTTATTTCAGTTCTATGCGAAGTGACGAGTATCATAGGATTTCCTATAAACATAAGTTTATTTTATTGGAATAGAAGCCAATCAATCAGTTCTACAATGAATTCATTAATGACTCCGAATAAACTAACTAAAATAACTAGTATTTTATTGGGTCGAGTTATTGGCGGATTCTATGATCCATATCCCAATAGAGTACTTTTACCTTTTTTTGGTGTCATTCCTTTTCCTTACTATTTACTATATGGATATCAATCGCCGTAATAGTGGAATGATTGAAAATCTCATATTCTTTCTTTATCTTAATAAATATCTTAGTTAATAACTAAATGGTCAGTTTTAACCAGTGACTTGGTCATTTGAACAATTGTAACTTCTTGATTTAAATTTCTTTTTATTCAATACGATATTTGGGAAAGAATCGGAATAATTAAGAATTAAAAATTCTATTTGAGTTCTTTTCTATCTTGATTTTTATTTATTTATTTGACTTCCGAAAGAGAGAAGAGCTGGTGAATCGGAAACAATTAATAAGAATAAAAAAAGTTTTATTTTCTTATGGAACATACATATCAATATGCATGGATCATACCTTTCGTTCCACTTCCAGTTACTATGTCAATAGGATGGGGACTTCTGCTTGTTCCGACTGCAACAAAAAATCTTCGTCGTATGTGGGCTTTTCCTAGTGTTTCATTGCTAAGTATAGTTATGGTTTTTTCGGCCGATCTGTCTATTCAGCAAATCAATGGCAGTTCTATCTATCAATTTCTATGTTCTTGGACCATCAATAATGATTTTTCTTTAGAGTTCGGCCACTTGATCGACCCACTTACTTCTATTATGTCAATACTAATCACTACTGTTGGAATCATGGTTCTTATTTATAGTGACAATTATATGTCTCATGATCAAGGATATTTGAGATTTTTTGCTTATATGAGTTTTTCCAATACTTCTATGTTGGGATTAGTTACTAGTTCCAATTTGATACAAATTCATATTTTTTGGGAACTGGTGGGAATGTGTTCGTATCTATTAATAGGTTTTTGGTTCACACGACCAATTGCAGCCAATGCTTGTCAAAAAGCGTTTGTAACTAATCGTGTAGGGGATTTTGGTTTATTATTAGGAATCTTAGGTTTTTATTGGATAACAGGTAGTTTGGAATTTCGGGATTTGTTCGAAATCTTCAATAACTTGATCCATAATAATGGGGTCAATTCTTTATTTGCTACTCTGTGTGCCTCCCTATTATTCCTTGGTGCAGTTGCTAAATCCGCGCAATTTCCCCTTCATGTATGGTTACCTGATGCCATGGAGGGGCCCACTCCTATTTCGGCTCTTATACATGCTGCTACTATGGTAGCAGCGGGAATTTTTCTTGTCGCTCGGCTTCTTCCCCTTTTCACATTCATACCTTACATAATGAATCTCATTTCTTTGCTAGGTATAATAACGGTACTATTAGGAGCTACTTTAGCTCTTGCTCAAAAAGACATTAAGAGAAGTTTAGCCTATTCTACAATGTCTCAATTGGGTTATATTATGTTAGCTCCAGGGATAGGTTCTTATCGAGCTGCTTTATTCCATTTAATCACTCATGCCTATTCGAAAGCATTATTGTTTTTAGGATCCGGATCGATTATTCATTCAATGGAACCCATTGTTGGATATTCTCCAGATAAAAGTCAGAACATGGTTCTTATGGGTGGTTTAACCAAATATGTGCCAATTACAAAAACTACTTTTTTATTAGGTACACTTTCTCTTTGTGGTATTCCACCTCTTGCTTGTTTTTGGTCCAAAGATGAAATTCTTAATGATAGTTGGTTGTATTCACCGATTTTCGCGATAATAGCCTGTTCCACAGCAGGATTAACTGCATTTTATATGTTTCGGATTTATTTACTTACTTTTGAGGGGCATTTACACGTTCGGTTTCAAAATTACAGTGGCACTAAAAATAGCTCGTTCTCTTCAATATCTATATGGGGAAAAGAAGGACCGAAACCAGTTAACAAAAATGTACTTTTCTCAGTAATCAATAATAATAAAAAGGTTTCCCTTTTTTCGAAGAAGATATATCAAATTGATGGGAATATACGAAATCTGATGCGATCCTTTAGTACTCATTTTGACAATAAAGACACTTCCATGTATCCCTGTGAATCGGACAATACTATGCTATTTTCTCTACTTGTATTGGTCCTATTTACTTTGTTTGTTGGATCCATAGGAATTCCTTTCGATCAAGTAGGAATGGATTGGGATATATTATCGAAATGGTTAACCCCATCGATAAACCTTTTACATCAAAATTCGAACTATTCTGTGGATTGGTATGAATTTGTGACAAATGCAATTTATTCAGTCAGTATAGCCTATTTCGGAATATTCATAGCGTCTCTTTTATATGGGTCTGTTTATTCATCTTTTCAGAATTTAGAATTAATTAATTCATTTGTTAAAATAGGTCCTAAGAGACTTTTCTTGGACCGAATAATAAATGTAATATACAATTGGTCATATAATCGTGGTTACATAGATATTTTTTATGCAACATTCTTAA